CCAATATACGTTTTACATCTTCTATGCGAAAATGTTCCATTTTCATAAGGTCTTCTTGACTTTTATTCAAAAGGTCCAATAATGTATGTATATTGGACCTTTTGAGACAATTATAGATCCTGGGAGGCAATTCTAATTGGTCAATAAAAATGGATTTCAATGTTATTTCGTTTTTCTTTTTTTGAGCCAATTTATCATGAAAAGTAAAAAGGGGTAAAGTAACTTTGTGTTGATTGTTTTCTAAATTTAAGTTGTCTTCTTCCGCATGTAAAAAAGGAATAAATAAATCAATCAAATTCCTGGAGGCTTCATAAAGTGCTTCTTTAGGAGTTAAACTTCCATTTGTCCATATTTCTAGAAAAAGTATCTCTTGTTTTTCATTCCCATTCACATAAGAATGAATACTATGATTTGCGTTTCGAACAGGCATGAATACAGCATCTATAGGATAACTTCCGTCTTGAAAGTTATTTAGCCCTTTTATACGATATCCGCGATTCCTCTCGATTTTTAATTCAATACACAAATTAATAGGTTCTGTTAGGTTAGCTATATGTTGTGCATTATCAATGATTTGCACAGAAGGTGGTAAAACGATGTTTTGGGCAGTTACATATCCAGGACCCTTGACACAAATGGACGCGTCCTGAATTCCATACAGATTACTTCTCAATACAATTTCCTTCAAATTCATTAAAATTTCATGTACTGATTCTTGAATACCTACTATGGTCGAATATTCATGTGGTATTTTTTCAGATTTTGCACGTGTGATACATGTTCCCTCTATTTCTCCGAGCAAGGCTCTTCGCATTGCAATGCCTATTGTATCGGCTTGACCTTTCAGAAGTGGAGACAGAATAAAGCGTCCATAATAAAGACGCTTACTGTCTGTTCTTGATTCAACACACTTCCACTGCAGTGTCCGAGTAGATACTCTTACTTTCTCTCGAACCATAGTAATATATTTTGATCAAATCCTTGAATTATTTATTTCTCTTGAAATCTCTTCAATGTTTATTTTTACTTTTACACACGTCTTTTTTTAGGGGGTCTACATCCATTATGTGGCATAGGAGTTACATCTCGTATGAAACTTAATAGTATACCGCTTCTACGAATAGCTCTTAATGCCGCGTCTCTTCCGAGACCTGGACCTTTTATCATGACTTCTGCTCGTTGCATACCTTGATCTGCTACTGTCCGAATAGCATTTCCTGCTGCGGTTTGAGCGGCAAACGGTGTCCCCCTTCTTGTACCCTTGAATCCACAAGTACCGGCGGAGGACCAAGAAATCACCCGACCCCGTACATCTGTAACAGTCACAATGGTATTGTTGAAACTGGCTTGAACATGAATAACTCCTTTTGGTATTCTACGCGCATTCTTACGTGAACCAATACGTCCATTTCTACGTGAACCAATTTTTTGTATAGGTTTTGCCATATTTTATTATCTCATAAATATAAATGAGAGATATATGGATATATCCATTTTGATGTCAAAAAGCGGATCCTTTCTATATATATATATTATATATAACTTAAACTTACTCTATATATATAACTTATATAACTTAGCTTTTTTTATACTATTTTATACTCTATTTAATATTTATATAATTTATATATATAACTTAACTTTTTTATACTTTTTATACTATTTTATACTATTTTTTATACTATTTTATACTATATTTAATATTTAATTAATTAATATTTAATTAATTTAAATTAATAAATTCAATTTTTATTATTCTAATTAATTTATATAAAATTTATATAATTATATATAATAAATTAAGAAAATAAATTGTATATTACATATATAATATAATAATATAAATAATAGAAATAATAGAAATAATAGAAATAATATTTAATATATAGAATTAATAGAAAAAATATTTAATATATAGAATTATTAATATATAGAATTAATAGAAAAAATATATATAAATAATATATATATAAATATAAATATATATATAATTCAATAATAATATATATATAAATAAATAAGAAAATAATATATATAAAAATAATGAAATTAATATATATAATAATATATATAAATAATATATATAATAATTAATATATATAATTAAATAATATAAATATATATAATATATATAAATATTATTTTGAATATTTTTATTCCAATTTAATAATTATTTTTTAATAATTATTTCTAATTATATTTATTTATTTTTATTATTATTTTCTTTTTTTATAATATTTTTAGAATATTTTCTTATTTATTTGTTTTTTATTTATTATTTTCATTTTTCACTTTTCTTTTTTTAGCTTTGCTTTAGAAGTTCCCTTGTTTTTTTTTTTTTTGGAAATATTATCCTTGTCTTTGTTTATGTCTTGGATTGGAACAAATTACTATAATTCGTCCCCGCCTACGGATCAGCCGACATTTTTCACAAATTTTACGAACAGAGGCTCTTATTTTCATATTGGTCATTCCTTAAACTTAATCCCGAATCTATTTATTGGAAGAAAATATGGTTTCCTGAAATTTGAAACTTCTAATTCTATTTCCATAAAGAATGTTGAAGTTGAAAAACAGTCTAATCGTTCGAATCTTTGTTTCGAGGTCTATAAATTATACGCCTTCCGGTTGAATCAAAATGACTTACTTCCATTTTTATTTAATCTCTCGGTAGTATACGTATAAAACTACAAAACTACGTCGAATCCTTCCAAAAACATAACCTAGAATCCGATTTTCATTATATAAACGAACCTGGAACATACCATCAGGAAGTGATTCAGTCATTAAACCTTCATGAATCCATTTGTTTCTTTCATTCCTATTCCATTTAAAATCCCTTCACGCATTAATTAATGTATGAGGATTCATATTAGAAACCAAATCTGGTTTTTCTCTCTCTTTTTTTTTCACAAAAATGTATGGGAGTTTCTTATATAATTCGGATATCAGAAGGATTACCATATATAACATAAAATTTCTCCGCCGATTCTTTCTAATCGAGCCTCTCGATCTGTCATTATACCTTGAGAAGTAGATAGAATTACAATCCCCATCCCTCCTAAAATTCTAGGAATTCGTTGATAATTAGAATAGAGTCGTAGACCAGGTTTACTGATCCGTTTTAAATTAAAAAAAGTTTTATATGATCCTTTCCTATTTCTTCTATGCCGTAGAGTTAAAACTAAAAAATATTTGTCACTTTCCTTATGTTTTCTCACGTTTTCAATAAAACCCTCTCGTAAAAGTATTTTAACAATGTTTTCGGTGATGTTAGTAGATAGTATTCGAACCGTTCCTTTTCTATTCATGTCAGCATTTCGTATAGAGGTTATTATGTCAGCAATGGTGTCCTTACCCATGATAAACTAAAATGATTGTTGCCCTTGACTTTTGATATAATCAACATGCTCTTTTTTTTGAATTTCAAATTTGAAAATTGAATTTTTATAAATAATACAAAAATTTAAATAAAAAATATAAAATCGAATAGAATTAGAATATATATATTCGATATAAATATTCTATATAAATAGTATTCTAAAATACTATTTCAATATAAATTCAATATAAATAAGAATATTTCATATTAATATATTATTACATAATTTCTAATTCTAATCTTATATTACTATTATTTATTTATTATTTTTATCTATTATTTTTTCTGTTATTTTCTTTTTCTTTTATTTATTTCGTTTTTTATTTCTTTCATTTTTATTTTTGTTATTTCTAATTCTAATAATTTAATAATTACAAAAGGTATATAAGTGAGACATAATCTATTAATTCAGCTATTTCATTCAAATACTAGAACTATATCGCAGTTTCTTCTTCTTATAATACCTCAGGTGCTAATGAAACTATTTTAGTGAAATTTAACTGTCTCAATTCTCGGGCGATCGCACCAAAAATTCGAGTTCCTTTTGGATTTCCTTCTTGATCAATGACAACCGCAGCATTATCATCATATCGTATTATCATACCGTTGTTACGTTTAAGCTCTTTACAAGTACGTACAATTACAGCTCTGATCACTTCTGATCTTTCTAAGGGTGTATTTGGTACTGCTTCCTTGATTACAGCAACAATAACGTCACCAATATAAGCGTATCGTCGATTACTAGCTCCTATGACTCGAATACACATCAATTCGCGGGCCCCGCTGTTATCGGCTACATTCAAATGGGTTTGAAGTTGAATCATATCGTTTTTTTTATCTGTTCTTTCAGTGCAAAGGGCGAAGTAAATAAAAAAAAGAAATATTGTGTGTCCACAAAAAAAACCTACAATTGCAATTGTTTTTTTTCATCCCAAAGACCTCTTTCCTTTGGTTCTAATTCTTATCCCGAAATAATGAATTGAGTTCGTATAGGCATTTTGGATGCTGCTATTGAAATAGCTTTTTTGGCTATATTTTCTGTGACTCCGCCCATTTCATAAAGTATTCTACCTGGTTTAACGACAGCTACCCAATATTCAGGAGATCCTTTTCCCGAACCCATACGAGTTTCTGTAGGTCTTACTGTAACTGGTTTGTCTGGAAATATGCGTACCCATATTTTTCCGCCACGGCGGGCATTTCGTGACATTGCCCGCCGCCCTGCTTCTATTTGTCTAGATGTGATCCAAGCGGGTTCAAGTGCCTGAAGAGCATATCTACCGAAGCAAATATGATTACCTCGATAGGATATTCCTTTCATTCTTCCTCTATGTTGTTTACGGAATCTGGTTCTTTTGGGGTTATAGTTGATGGTTCTTTCTCAATTCCATCTCTACTACAGAACCGTACATGAGATTTTCACCTCATACGGCTCCTCGCGAATGAAACGATTATAGTATACATATATACATATATTTAATGAAATATACTGAATCGTGGGATTTTTTTTTAGATTTAATCTAATGGTCTATTGGAAATTTGTATATCTTGTTTTGATATATAACTAAACATGTATTCTATTTATATGATAGACAATTCTTGCTATCCATATAGAAATAGAGAATGTTGTTTTGTTATGCTATTTTGTTATGCTATAAGGTTATAAAAGGTTAGAATGAATCTTTATTTTTTTTTTTCCTATTGGATTGGTCCAAATTTCTATAAATCAAAAAAAAAAAAAAAGAAAAATTTTCGCGGGCGAATATTTACTCTTTCATTATCTATTTAGGATGTAGGGTTAGTCCATGACTCCTCAGAAAAACTGAATTGGTTCTTGGTTCGTTCCGCCATCCCACCCAATGAATCATTAAGATTCGTTTTTAAAAAAATCTTAGACATTCACAGGTTCCGTCGTTCCCATCGCTTCTCGATTAATGGTTAGGTCTGAATTCTACAATGGAGCCTCTAATGAAATGAAATTCTTATTTTTTCTTGAGTCAACTTTCTCAGTTTTTTTGACTCAGGGCTCTTGATTTGTTTGTTCTATCAATATATTCATTTAATTATGGATTCATTAATGAATATTGATGCTTTATTACATTATCTTTTATGAGATAACTCATAGACCTTACATATTCGAATCATATATCATTGATATTTTTTTCTCTCTTTCTTTCACCCTTTCATTTATCTGTATAGTCTTATTGCTTTACAACTCATAATCAGATTAGTTTTTCTTTTTTTTTTTTTTTTTATGCAATATCTCAGTTGCTATAATAATATTACCAATATATCAAATCCTTACTTATATCGTGACTGGTTCTTTAGATCCAGATAATGCGAAGCGATGAGTTGGTTATTCGTTCTATAGTTATTAATTAATTCATACTACGAGCTAGGAGTTGGTTTATTTTTTTGTTGAATCCTAAACACTCTAAAACTAAAAATAAAAAAAAGAACCACTCTAAAAAAAAAAAAAAAAAATAAACCAACGAGTCGCACACTAAGCATAGCAATTATATCAATATCAAATGATTAATCGAATTTTTATTCAATCTTATAAAATTAAAATTGTTCATTTTTGTGAATAAGAAAAGAATTTGTCATTTTTTGTTTTATCGAGAGATAGAACGTTAAAGAAAAAGAAAAGCTTATTATTCTTCGTTTACAAATATCCAAATTTTGATACCTAATATCCCATAAATAGTTGGAACTGTATAGGAACAATAATCAATTTTAGCTCGAATGGTTTGTAGAGGAACCCTACCTTCTCTGATCCATTCGACACGCGCAATTTCTTTTCCGTCGATACGTCCCGCAATTTGTACTTGAACTCCTTTTGTACCTGCCTGTTCGGTTAATTCAATAGCTTTTTTCATTGCTTTACGAAATGAAACTCTATTCCTTAACTGTCCGGCTATAAATTCTGCAAGAATATTAGGATGTCCATAAGGGTTTGCAATTCTTGTAATAGCAATGTTGAGTTTTCGGTTCACAAAATTAAGTTTTTTTTGTGCACTTATCTGTAATTCTTCGATTTTTCGGGGCTTACCTTCTAGTAATAACTTTGGGAATCCCATATAAATTATGACTTGAATCAAATCGATTCTTTTTTGAATTTTTATCTGTGCAATTCCCTCGACACCAGAAGATATTCTCATATTTTTTTGTACATAATTCTTGATACAATCTCGTATTTTTTGATCTTCTTGTAGACTCTCGGAATAATTTTTTGGTTGTGCAAACCAAAGAGAATGATGACTTTGGGTTGTACCAAGTCTGAAACCGAGCGGATTTATTTTTTGTCCCATAGTACCTCACTAATATACATAAAATGACATGTCGTATCCGTGTACTTTCTTTTATTTATCTTTATCGGTTTTTTTAACCATAATATGGCATATTTGCATTTTTCATACTCTTCTTCATCTCTTCATCTATAGGTGTATCCAATAATTATATGACAATTTATCAAATAATTTCGTCCTTGAGTTCGAAGTTTTCATTTTTTTTCTTTCATGGTAGTACCCTACCCTTATTGACTTCAGCTTTACTAATGACTCAACTTGTTTCGCTGAAACTATGATTTCATTTATTATTTGATTTCATAAATCAATTTCTTTTTATTTATTTATGAAATGTAAATGAACGTTTCGATTTTGATTTTTGCTTATTCTATCGTATCTTAGAAGACGAGGAAAAACTTCAAAAAGAAAATAAAGTAAAGAGTATAAATTGAAATCTATGTGATTTTTACTGAAATCTATGTGATTTTTACTGAAATCTATGTGATTTTTACATACTATCGGGGCGGATGTAGCCAAGTGGATCAAGGCAGTGGATTGTGAATCCACCATGCGCGGGTTCAATTCCCGTCGTTCGCCCATATTTTTCTTTTTTTTTTTTTCTTTAATAATTAATATCAAAATAAATATAAATAAATATATTCCAAAGAAATACATATTCCAAAAAAATACATATCATATAGAAATTATATACATATAGAAATTCTATATATATAGAATTCTAAATTAGAATTCTATAATTATTATATATATATTATATATATATCAAATATATATATAAATAACTTACAAAATTAACGACGAGATCTATTA